AAAGTAGTAAATTAATAAAAGGATTGCTACAAAAAAGAAATACAAGAAAAGATAAGAAGAGATGCGCCCACTACCTACAGATTTGATACCTTCGCCTACAAAGAAACTCAAAACACCAACTCCATTAGTAATTCCATCAATTACTCGTCTATCAAAAAAAGAAGTTAACTTGGCCAATCCTCTTATTCCCCCAATAAAGAATCTTGCATAAAAAGCATCTATGTAACCACGATTATATGACCAATCATATATACCATTTATTATTTTGTCCAAAAGAATTCTTTTAGGACCTGTTTTAACAAAAGAGTTAATTAAGTCCCAATTTTGCAAAGATGAATAAACAGGTTTATATAAAAAAAAGGCTATAAATATTCCAAAAAGAGCTATACTAACTGAAAAAATAGCATCTTTAAAAAATTCATACCAATCTATTGAATTATTCAAATTTTGATGTAAAAGGTTTATAGACGGAGTTAACCATTTTGATAATATGTCCAAATACAATCCTTCTTGGTTGAAAGGAATTCCTAGGGATCCAACGAACAACGTAAATAGAACCAATACAAGTATAGGAAATAACATAGTATTATCCGATTCATAAGGATACGAAAAAAACTTCTTATTTCCAAAACGGGTAATAGTAATAAAAGGTTGTGTGATGTTTCTTGCATTCTGATCAATTAGATACGTTTTTTTTGAAAAAAAAGAAAAAATATCATGATTTTTCATTGTTAATAACGTTAATAAACGAAAATTTTTGTTAATTCTTTTTGAATCTTCTTTACCCCATAGAGATATTGAATAGAAGGGAGTATTCTTTTTGCCACTATAATTTTGAAAATGAACGTTTAAATGTCCTTCAAAAGTAAGTAAATAGATTCGAAACATATAAAATGCGGTTAATCCCGCTGTAAACCAAGCTATTATTGCGAAAATTGGTGAATACAACCAAGTATCATTAAGAATTTCATCTTTGGACCAAAAACAAGCAAGAGGCGGAATACCACAAAGAGAAAGTGTACCTAATAAAAAAGCGGTTTTGGTAATTGGGATATGTTTTGTTAAACCCCCCATATAAACCATATTCTGACTTTTATTTGGAGAATATCCAACAAGAGTTTCCATTGAATGAATAACGGATCCGGATCCTAAAAATAATAATGCTTTCGAATAAGCATGAGTAATCAAATGAAATAAAGCACTTCGATAAGACCCCATACCTAGAGCTAACATCATATAACCCAATTGAGACATTGTGGAATAGGCTAAACCTCTCTTAATGTCTTTTTGAGCAAGGGCAAAAGTAGCCCCGAATAATATTGTTATTACTCCTACCAAAGAGATGAAATTCATTATGTGAGGGATGACTATGAAAAGAGGAATAAGCCGAGCTACAAGAAAAATGCCCGCAGCTACCATAGTAGCAGCATGTATAAGAGCCGAAATAGGAGTGGGCCCCTCCATGGCATCCGGTAACCATACATGAAGGGGAAATTGTGCAGATTTAGCAACCGCACCGGCAAATAATAGAACGGCACAGAAAGTAACAAATAAAAAATTGACTTCATTATGATTATTAGAAATCAAGTTATTGAATATTTTGAATAAATCTCGAAATTCGAAACTCCCTGTTATCCAATAAAAACCTAAAATTCCTAATAATAAACCAAAATCCCCAACACGATTAGTTACAAATGCCTTTTGGCAAGCATTTGCAGCAACAGGCCGTGTGAACCAAAACCCTATTAATAGATATGAACACATTCCTACCAATTCCCAAAAAATATAAATTTGTATCAAATTAGAACTAGTAACTAATCCTAACATAGAAGTACTGAAAAAACTCATATAAGCAAAAAATCTCAAATATCCTTGATCATACGACATATAATTATCACTATAAATAAGAACCATAATTCCAATAGTAGTGATTAATATTGACATAATAGAAGTAAGCGGGTCGATCAAGTAACCGAATTCTAAAGAAAAATCATTATTAATGATCCAAGACCATACATATTGATAGATAGAACTGCCATTTATTTGCTGAATAAACAGATTGATCGAAAAAATCATGACTATACTTAACAAAAAAACACTTTGAAAAGCCCACATACGGCGAAGACTTTTTGTTGCCGACGGAAAAAGAAGAAGTCCCGCTCCTATTAACATAGGAACTGGAAGTGGAAGGAAAGGTATTATCCACGAATATTGATATGTCTGTTCCATAAAAAAGTTTTTTTATTCTTAATTGATTGTTTCCGATTTACCGGATCCTACCCCCTTTCAATTTCAAAACAAAAGGGGTCAATAAAAAAATCAAGAGATGTACTAACTTAAAGATATTTTTCGAATTTTATATATTATCTGGGTCTTTCCAAAATACTTTAAATATTAAAATAAAGAAGTTACAATTGGGCAAATGATATGACCTACTTGCTCATAAAAAGAAAATTTAGTTATTAACTAATATTTTTCTTAAAATAACGAAAATACAAAATTTCATTATTATTAAATCACTTTATATTCATAAAGTAATGATAAAAAATTACACTAAAAATAAATCTGATATGAATCGATATGAATCATAGGATTAACTAAGGTACAATTTTTGTACGAATCTAACTTTTTAGTCAGTTTGTTCCAAATCATTAACTAGTTTCAGTATGAAACTGATTGATTAGTTTCCGTTTCAATAAAAAAACATTTATAGGAAACGCCATAATATCTAACATTTTCTATTTTCTATAAGATTTATTTTTATATTTATCAAAAAAGGGGGTAATTATCAAAAGGGGGTAAAATAAAATCAAATTTAATAAAAAAATAACGAAGATTCTTTTTAACAAAACGTGTATCTTTTAACAGATTCATTACTTTAATTACTAGTTTGATTCGAATTTTAAAATGGAATTTCGAAGTATTCTTTACTCAAGTTTGACCAATTAATAGATTAATAGAAAAAATTAAAGTTTTCATTAGGCTTTTCATTAGGCAATGTGTTCTTAAAGGGTTCTTAAATCCTTCGGTCTATTTTATGTAGAAAAAAAATTAAATTATATTTTTATAGTAAGATTTTATAGTAAGATTTTGTACGATTTTCGCATATTTTTTATCTATATATATATATATATTTTTTTTTGTTTTCTCTAGATAATATATATTATCTTATCTAATTATTATCTATAAAATAACTAGATAATGAATATATTCGTTTTGACCAATAGATGTCTTTCACATCCAACTATAACAACGAGTAACCTCTTAATTTTTAAATGGCAGTTCCAAAAAAACGTACTTCTATATCAAAAAAGCGTATTCGTAAAAATATTTGGAAAGGGAAGGGATATTGGGCAGCCTTAAAAGCGTTGTCATTAGGTAAATCTCTTTCTACCGGAAACTCAAAAAGTTTTTTTGTGCGACAAAAAAAGTCATAAAATAAAACATTGGAATAATCCGAATAGAAAAATAGGCCCATTTCATTCTTAATAGGAAATCAACAAACCTATTGTTTGTGGCTAATCAATATGAACTAGAACTCGTTTCGCTATTAGGATATGTATAATAATAATTCTTCGGTTTAGGGGTTAGTAAATTATAAAAAGCTTTTGAAAAAAGAATAAAGACAAGATACAAAACTTGAGCCTTTGTTAGTATATTTTCTTGTTTTGGAGATGGGGGAGTCTTTTTTCCCCATCAACCTATTTGTCACAATTACAATAATCGACGTTTTTCTATATATATAGAAATATAAATATATATATATATATTGAAGAAGGGTAAAAAAGAGATCTTTAGTTAAAAAGTTAAAATTAATACATCGTTGAAATTAATTTATTCATTTATTTTGAAAGTTTTTTGTGTAACTTTCTGACTTCTTATTTATCTGAATTTCTCTGAATTAATCTATTAGAATATATAAATTTCCCATATATATGTCTCTTTCAACCCAACCGACAAAAGCCTGGAATTTTTTGTCCGAATTAATGTGCAAGTTTTGAGTAATAAAAAGGGGTCTTATTTTTTGTTCATTGGTAAAATACATTTTTTCACTTTTAGGAAATAATATAAATGATAAATATTTTATTAAAAAAAATAAAGAAATCTTTTATAGTTCTATCAATAACTAGAGGGTTGAAGTTTATAGTTTCAATAGTTCGATTCTATTGAATTATAGAAGAGCATAAACTACACCAAAGCACTAAGGTAAATAAAACCCATACCCCATAATAATGAACCTTCGAATTTGTATTTGAACAAAGTTTTATTCATCCATTTTCATTTTGACTAAAAAGATTTCATTTAGTTGACTCCTTAAATCTCGACGATTGACTATGAATAGGCTATTATGAATTCGAACAAGCCGCTATGGTGAAATCGGTAGACACGCTGCTCTTAGGAAGCAGTGCGAGAGCATCTCGGTTCGAGTCCGAGTGGCGGCAGACCTTCTCTTCGAAAATAGATACAATATATTATAAATTCTAGAATGAATTCAACTCCTGATTTATATTTCAGGATTCCTCCTTTTTAAAATTTTTATGATATTTTCAACTTTAGAGCATATATTAACTCATATTTCCTTTTCGATCGTTTCCATTGTAATTACAATTCATTTGATAACTTTATTAATCGATGAAATCATAAAACTAAATGATTCGTCAGAAAAGGGAATGATAGCTACTTTTTTATGTATAACCGTATTATTAGTCACTCGTTGGATTTATTCGGGGCATTTCCCACTAAGTGATTTATATGAATCATTAATTTTTCTTTCTTGGAGTTTATCAGTTATTCATATAGTTCCATATTTAAAAAAAAAAAAAAGCCATTTAAGCACAATAACTGCGTCAAGTGTTATTTTTACCCAAGGCTTTGCTACTTCGGGTCTTTTAACTGAAATACATCAATCCGCAATATTAGTACCCTCTCTCCAATCCGAGTGGTTAATAATGCACGTAAGTATGATGATATTGGGCTATGCAGCTCTTTTATGTGGATCA